ATTGATATACACAAACTATCTTATCATTTCTTCCTTCTTCCTTTTGGTCTCATATATCATATAACAAACATATAATATGGTAAAAGACTTATATAAAGTATGAAATAAATATGAAATCTACCACAAAAAATTAATATTTTTTAGGAATTTAAGGCGGAAATGGACGTATTTTTTTCTTTTAATAAATATCTATTTTGTACATTTCAATTTGAATTAGGAACTCCGCGTACAAGTGGTAAGTCATTAACTACATATACACATCCGGTCATATATGTATTACCATTATGTATTACAAATTACAATAAAATTACAATAACGAATACAGAAAGAGGAGTTTTTAAAATGCGAGATCTAAAAACATATCTCTCCGTGGCACCGGTAGTAAGTACTCTATGGTTCGGGTCTTTAGCAGGTTTATTGATAGAGATCAATCGTTTTTTTCCGGATGCGTTGATATTCCCCTTTTTTTCATTCTAGCTATTGATATGGGAAGGGGGAAGAAGATTAGAGATACAATCAAATATCTGTAACTAATCCCTACCCCTCCCTTCTTTTTTTCTTTGTTTTTTCTTTTTTTCTTTTTTTACTTATTCTTTCTAAAAAAAAAAAAAAAAACAAAGAAAAAGCGGTTTCACCCTCAGTGAAACTATGAACTCGGGCTCAGGCTCAAATTAAATTAATAATAGAATGGAAATGCGGTGGTTGGGGCAACAATATCATACAAGATACTTAACTGAAAATGAAATACTGTACGGCAATTAAAAATTATAAATATAGTTAGAAATCATTATATTACTTATTATTTATTACTATATTGATTGCAACAAAATATTTCTTTCATAATTTGATTTCAAGTTACCTGCTTCTATTTTTGTGTCCTTTCTTCTTCCTTGCTTCGGGTCGGAAAATTAAAGAATTGAGTGAATCAAAAACCAAAGGAGGTTCATGGCTAAGGGTAAAGATGTCCGAGTAACGGTTATTTTGGAATGTACCAGTTGTGTTCGAAATCGTGTTAATAAGGAATCAATGGGCATTTCCAGATATATTACTCAAAAGAATCGACACAATACGCCTAGTCGATTGGAATTGAGAAAATTCTGTCCCTGTTGTTACAAACATACGATTCATGGGGAGATAAAGAAATAGATCGAACCGATCGCTCGTGTGTCAGTCTTCCAAGGAAGATGACAAATTACATATTATATATAACAATATATATATATATAATTTATTTTAATTTATTTTTTAATTTATTTAATTAATTTATTTTTTAATTTATTTAAATATATTTTTTAAATATATTTATTTTAATTTATTTAAATATATTTAAATATAAACAAATAAATATAAACAAACCGAATCCTATTTCGATCGGATCAAAGATGATGTAGAATTAAGAAATAGGATTGGGATTTTCAGGATAAGGAATAAACAAACCATGGATAAATCCAAGCGAATCTTTCTTAAATCTAAGCGATCTTTTCGTAGGCGTTTGCCTCCGATCCAATCGGGGGATCGAATTGATTATAGAAACATGAGTTTAATTAGTCGATTTATTAGCGAACAAGGAAAAATATTATCTAGACGGGTGAATAGATTGACCTTAAAACAACAACGATTAATTACTATTGCTATAAAACAAGCTCGTATTTTATCTCCGTTACCTTTTCTTAATAATGAGAAACAATTTGAAAGAAGCGAGTCAACCGCTAGAGCTGCTGGTCTTAGAACCAGAAAAAAAATAGGTTGACTCTTCAATTGAATTGAATCAAAATAAAATTCCAATCCAAACTCAAATGCGGATTGACGTTTTTTTTTTGTTCGAAAAATCGTAAAATCGAAATGTCCTGTCGTAAGAAAAAAAATGGGAGAAGAGGAATAAATATTTTTTATTTAACGGCTTTCTTCATTTTGATGACTTTATCATATTTTATCATACTAATTTCTACTCTACCTTCCCAGAGTTCATTCTCCAGGGAACTCCATTTAAACTATTCCAACGGATTCCTTCCAATCTCTTTATTTTATGATCTCATTGGAAATCATATAAAGACAACTCTTATTTAATATAGCTATTTGTGCAAGTATTTTACGATTAAGAAGTAACTGTCTCTTGTACAGATTGTGTATAAATTTACTATAACTGAAGTATACTTTATTCTCGCGAATTACTGCATTTATCCGAGTGATCCACAACCGACGAAAATCTCTCTTTTGTCTACCTCTATCCCGATGAGCCGAAACCAAAGCTCTTATTTTCTGTTGAGTAATAGTACGAGTAAGTCTTGAATGAGCCCCTCGAAAGGTTGATGCAAATAAACGAATTTTTGTTCTACGTCTTCGAGCTATATACCCTCGTTTAATTCTGGTCATTGAATAAATGAAACTTTGATGAATAACTAATCGATTTCCTTTCTTTCAGTTATTCCCTTCCCGTATCCTAGTCTATTAATAACAAAACGGATTCTTCCAATGTATAAAATTTAAATTCCAATGGCTTTTGCTACTATAACCTTCCCGACCACGATTTTTTTTTTTTTTTTTTTCTAGGTGAAATGCCTAGAAAAAAATTGTATTGATATTAGGTATCAAAAACACATAAAAGTAGTAAATATAAATGGATATAGTGGGTTCCATCGTTTCTATGGTTACTTCTTAAACGGTGAGGTCCTCTCTATACACCGGAGCCCTTCTTTCATTTAATCAATGTTATTGTTAACTTGTACAGTTCACACTCTTTGGCTCTACCCATAATTATCCAGTACGAGGTCTTTCACAATGAGATCTACTTATACAGTAACGGTATTTAATTATGAAGATTAGCTGAGTAGCTGACCCTGTTAGTCCGTTCTTGCAAGAGTAAGGCATAATTTTTCTGCTTTTTAAAATAGTATTTCCCCTGCTTAATGGATATCATTTGCTATCAATGGAGAATTCTTTCTCATCTTAAATTTAAAACGGAGTTGATTGGATTTGCACCAACGGAAACCATACATTTGATACCACAATAGAAGGATAGATCTTTGTGATTTTTAGATATTGAATGGAGTTCTTCCATTCTAGTCTATTCACTGGTACTGATCGTTGATACTGGATCAATTGTTTTCTTTCTTTTGTCCTAGCCCATGATCTGAACGAGTCGCACATACACCCTAGTACATGTTCCTCGTCGCTGAGGACATCCCCCAAGAGCGGGGGATTTCGTGACATTTCTGATTGGCTGTCTTGTGTTTCTAATAAGTTGTTTAATAGTTGGCATATTGAATCATATACATAATGGGCTGGTTTAGATCGATCTTAACCGGATGATTATGAATTATTTTATTTCTATATTAATAGATTAATGAATAGAATATTAAATCCGGTAAGAAGATAAAATCTCAAATCACCAATTCGTCTGAAATTTTTGTTATTTTTTCTTTTTTATTCAGTCGCTACAAGATCAACAATTCCATGAGCTTGGGCTTCTGTTGCTGACATAAAAACATCTCTTTCCATATCTTCGGATACAACCCATAAGGGTTTGCCTGTCCTTTGTACATAAACCCTTGTGACGGTTTCGCGCAGCTTCAAAAGTTCTTCCGCTTCCAAGATAAATTCTCCCGTCTGTGCCTCATAAAAAGAACTAGCAGGTTGATGGATCATTACCCTGATGATATAACATAATAAATGTTTATTCTATCTCGCATGATGATAAGGTGAAGAGATAAAGAATAATAAAATATATAATTGAACAACCGTACAGGCATCTTTTACGCATTGCATACGGCTCTATAATGGAATTCGTTTTTACCTTACTTAAATATCAAATAAATTAAATATAGGGTCTATCAGACTCGGGTTGGTAAATGATCCAATAACCACCCTTCTTTTTGTTTTTGGAGTAGTTCAAAAATACTATGATGGCTCCGTTGCTTTATATATTTATTTCGTCTGTTATTTAGCAATCCCAAAGTTTCTTTTTTTTTTTCAAATAAAAAAACAAGATTTTTTTTATTTTCATATTCTTTCATAACCTAAATATTGTTAAGAGCCTCCCGGCGTGAAAACAAAAAAGTTTGTGACGCTGAAATAGGCCTCCCGATAGATTAGATAAAATCGGAAATACCTTTTATCTCATACTACTCTTTCGATACATAATTTAAGGGTTAAAAAAATTTATCATATCGAATTCGAAGTGCCATGCTATTATTACTTAATATTCATATTTCATATAGCGCGAAGGCATAGTCTTCTTTTTTCTCTCAAATCAAATAAAAAACTCATTGGCGCCAAGCGTGAGGGAATGCTAGACGTTTGGTAATTTCTCCTCCGACCAGAATAAAAGATCCCATTGAAGCGGCTAATCCCATGCATATTGTCTGTATATCTGGTCGCACAAATTGCATAGTATCATAAATAGCTACTCCGGGTATTACCCATCCGCCAGGAGAATTTATAAACAAATATAGATCTTTGGTATCATCCTCTATACTGAGATATACCATAAGACCAATAAGTTGATTCGAGATCTCGCTATCAACCCCTTGGCCTAAAAAAAGTAATCTTTCTCGATAAAGTCGGTTGATTGGGATAAAGTTGTATCCCTTAGAAACCGTACATGCATCTTTTGATGCATACGGTTCAACAAAAATAACGAAAAAAAAAAAAGAATCAATGTGTAGATGTAGATTCTAGCGCTTTCTTTTATTTTTTTTTTTTTTTTTTTTTNCATACCAGGCTTTTAACTTATAAAAAGGGGCTTTTCTTTCATTTTTCAAAAAAGATGGGTTTTGGCCTGTTTTGTTTATCTATAAAAAAAAAATTACTAAATTTATCTAACTAACTTTTCATTGATGTATTGTTTCATCGAGATACAATCTCAATCGCGATGTAATTTTCTTGTTCCTGAATGGGCTTCTTCAATTTTTTTAGGTTTATGCTCTACTCCGAGTAAAGATCCGCCCGATTTGGATTTGCACATATATGACAAATGCCCCAATACCACGTCCTTTTGCTACGACTTCCTTTTTACAATTTATTTCATGTCTTACAACAGATATTCAATGCATTCATCATATTACTCGATTGATTAACAGTTTGAGATCACTTCTATTATAAATATATAAAGAAATAGAATATGATAGAAATAGTAATCATAAATAGATTTATTACCGGTTTTTTTCTAAACGGAGCCTGGATACTTCATTTTATTGGCCTAACCAAGATAACCATAAATTATTCTAATTGATAATATTAATCTGTATACCCTCCCGAAAAAATGGATCTAATTGAACTTCACGCTCCAAATTTTTGATAATTCAATCAATCTTTCTTGGGCGAAGGGGAGGATATCTCGATCGGGGAAGAGAATGGGGAAATACCATATGACCCAATATATCTGACAAGTCGCACTATATGTCAATCCACAATGCATCTTCCTCTCCAGGACTTCGAAAAGGTACTCTTGGAACACCAATAGGCATTAAATAAAAGAAAAATTAAGTACTATATCTCACTTTGATGTGAAAGCGTAACAATGGATTTAGTGTCCTACTAATATTGGCCTTTATCATATTTTATCCATAGATTGACTAAGTTCATAAAAAAAGATAAAGAAGACAAAATGAATAAAGGAAAATTATTACAAATAAGTCCTTTGAATGATGAACAAATATATATATGCATTCACTCATATAAAATGGTATCAACTCCCCTACCATTGCGTATTGGTACTTATCGGGTGTAGAATAGATCTGCTTCTTTTTGTTCCTACGAACAAAATAGTTTCATTATTACTAAAAGTAATTGAAAAGAATCAAACAAATCAAACAAATATTAATTCTTTCCCCAAGATAATCCACTAAAAAGAGGGTCCACAGCATAGTTTTTTCCAATGCAATAAAGTTACATTGTGTCTATTTTTCATTGATAAAGGGGTATTTCCATGGGTTTGCCTTGGTATCGTGTTCATACCGTCGTATTGAATGATCCCGGTCGTTTGATTTCTGTCCATATAATGCATACAGCTCTGGTTGCTGGTTGGGCCGGTTCGATGGCTCTATACGAATTAGCAGTTTTTGATCCTTCTGATCCTGTTCTTGATCCAATGTGGAGACAGGGTATGTTCGTTATACCCTTCATGACTCGTTTAGGAATAACCAATTCATGGGGCGGTTGGAGTATCACAGGGGGTACTGTAACGAATCCGGGTATTTGGAGTTACGAAGGTGTGGCCGGGGCACATATTGTGTTTTCGGGCTTGTGCTTTTTGGCAGCTATCTGGCATTGGGTGTATTGGGATCTAGAAATATTTACTGATGAACGTACAGGAAAACCCTCTTTGGATTTGCCTAAGATCTTTGGAATTCATTTATTTCTATCAGGGGTGGCTTGCTTTGGTTTTGGTGCATTTCATGTAACAGGATTGTATGGTCCTGGAATATGGGTGTCCGATCCTTATGGACTAACTGGAAGGGTACAATCCGTAAATCCAGCGTGGGGTGTGGAGGGTTTTGATCCTTTTGTTCCGGGAGGAATAGCCTCTCATCATATTGCAGCAGGGACCTTGGGCATATTGGCGGGTCTATTCCATCTTAGTGTACGTCCACCTCAACGCCTATACAAAGGATTACGTATGGGAAATATTGAAACCGTCCTTTCCAGTAGTATTGCTGCTGTCTTTTTTGCCGCTTTTGTAGTTGCTGGAACTATGTGGTATGGTTCAGCAACTACCCCGATTGAATTATTTGGTCCCACTCGTTATCAATGGGATCAAGGATACTTCCAACAAGAAATATATCGAAGAATTGGTGCTGGGTTGGCTGAAAATCAAAGTTTATCTGAAGCTTGGTCTAAAATTCCCGAAAAACTAGCTTTTTATGATTACATCGGCAATAATCCGGCAAAGGGGGGGTTATTCAGAGCGGGCTCAATGGACAACGGGGATGGAATAGCTGTTGGGTGGTTAGGACATCCTATCTTTAGAGATAAAGAGGGGCGCGAACTTTTTGTACGTCGTATGCCTACTTTTTTTGAAACATTTCCGGTTGTTTTGGTAGACGGAGACGGAATTGTTAGAGCCGATGTTCCTTTTAGAAGGGCGGAATCTAAATATAGTGTCGAACAAGTAGGTGTAACTGTCGAGTTCTATGGCGGCGAACTCAACGGAGTCAGTTATAGCGATCCCGCTACTGTGAAAAAATATGCTAGACGTGCTCAATTGGGTGAGATTTTTGAATTAGATCGTGCTACTTTGAAATCCGATGGTGTTTTTCGTAGCAGTCCACGGGGTTGGTTTACTTTTGGACATGCTTCGTTTGCTTTGCTCTTCTTCTTCGGACACATTTGGCATGGTGCTAGAACCTTGTTTCGAGATGTTTTTGCTGGTATTGATCCAGATTTAGATGCTCAAGTGGAATTTGGAGCATTCCAAAAACTTGGAGATCCAACTACAAGAAGACAAGTAGTCTGATACAATATGCTTTGTTACTTGTTACTTTTCTTTTTTATTTTATTTTTGTGATTTTTAGATGGGGTACCAGATAAATCTTGATTTGAATCACTGCCTTTTCTTTGACTCTTGTTCTTTATTTATCCGGGAGACGATCCCAAATAAACAGGTATGGAAGCTATAATTGTAAACCACGATCGAATCTATGGAAGCATTGGTTTATACATTCCTTTTAGTCTCAACTCTAGGAATAATTTTTTTCGCTATCTTTTTTCGAGACCCGCCTAAAGTTCCAACTAAAAAGGTGAAATGATTTGTCATTATCTCAATTGAAGTACGGATCCTCCCAATATTGGGAGGATCCGTACTTCAACTAGTCCCCGTGTTCCTCGAATGGATCTCTTAGTTGTTGAGAGGGTTGCCCAAAAGCAGTATATAAGGCGTACCCAGTAAAACTTACAAGTAAACCAGATAAAAAGATGGCAACTAGGGTTGCTGTTTCCATGATTATATAGTTTTAAGACATTATAAAGTTTTAAGACCACAATGGATCTATGATAAGATCATTTATTTACAACGGAATGGTATACAAAGTCAACAGATCTTACTGAATATAAAATATTATGGCTACACAAACCGTTGAAGGTAGTTCTAGATCTGGCCGCCCAAAACGAACTAATGCGGGGAGTTTATTGAAACCATTGAATTCAGAATATGGTAAAGTAGCTCCTGGGTGGGGAACTACTCCTTTGATGGGTCTCGCAATGGCTCTATTCGCGATATTCCTATCTATTATTTTGGAGATTTATAATTCTTCCATTTTACTGGATGGAATTTCAATGAATTAGATTCACAAGAACCATTAACTGGCTTTTTCAATACAAAGTGAAGCGTTTAGGTTTCTGATTTTTATCCCATTCTATTTTGGTAGTTTGACCGTGGAATTTCTTTGTTTCTGTATTTCCGGAATATGAGTGTGTGACTTGGTATAAATGATCCTATGGATAGTACAGAGAATGGGTCTGTCATCTTGATAGAGATGGTTTTACTTCGTCGGATATTCATTCTAGTATCTGGAGCACGGAATATATGAAATAGATTACTATTAGAACTATGATTCATACTTAATAGTCAGACCTCGTGTCCGGACTTCAAAAAATTTTTTCAAAGAGTTAGAAGTTATAAATAGAAATATTTTTATTCTTTCAAACTTTCGTTTATGCTTATTTTGATCAAAGGACAAAACAAAGGTTTCTTTGGTTTGGATTTTTAGTCATTATATCTATTCATTGAATAAGTGATGATCCAATGGTTCTTACTCAGGGAATTTTGGGACTTAGACTTAGTTTGAAAGGGTTTTATTGAATCATCGTGGTTTTAGTATGAATCTGAGGTTTTAATCAATTCATAGGGTCTTAACAAGAGAATTCCTATCAATAATAAAGAAAACAGCAGTAAAGCCGCATTACACATAAATAACACCAAAGAAAATAGGTAAATAGAAGATTCAAGAGGCCTATAACGATCAATATATAGACGAATGAGCCGACTTGATTTTTTGGCATTATAACCACAAAGAAGAGCTTTCGGATTTTTATTCTTTAGTATCTTCAAAAAAAAAATTGAATCATAAATCATAGAATTAATAAATTTCAAACTTTATATTACACACATCCGTTAGAACTAGTATTTGGGTGTTTCTGTTTGAGCCGTACGAGATGAAATTTTCATATACGGTTCTCCGGGGGGGTCCCCTTGATTTACCTATCTCAATAAAATCTATGATTGGTTCGAAGAACGTCTTGAGATTCAGGCAATTGCCGATGATATAACTAGTAAATATGTTCCTCCTCACGTCAACATATTTTATTGTCTAGGGGGAATTACGCTTACTTGTTTTTTAGTACAAGTAGCTACCGGGTTTGCTATGACTTTTTATTATCGTCCGACCGTTACGGAGGCCTTTGCTTCTGTTCAATATATAATGACTGAAGCTAATTTTGGTTGGTTAATCCGATCAGTTCATCGATGGTCGGCAAGTATGATGGTCCTAATGATGATCCTGCATGTATTTCGCGTGTATCTCACCGGCGGCTTTAAAAAACCTCGTGAATTGACTTGGGTTACAGGTGTGGTTTTGGGTGTATTGACCGCATCTTTTGGTGTAACTGGTTATTCCTTACCTCGGGACCAAATTGGTTATTGGGCAGTAAAAATTGTAACAGGCGTACCAGACGCTATTCCTGTAATAGGCTCGCCTCTGGTAGAGTTATTACGCGGAAGTGCTAGTGTAGGACAATCCACTTTGACTCGTTTTTATAGTTTACACACTTTTGTATTACCTCTTCTTACCGCCGTATTTATGTTAATGCACTTCCCAATGATACGTAAGCAAGGTATTTCTGGTCCTTTATAAAGAATATATACCATCTTGTAATCAATCATCTATCACTTGGGGTAGGAACACTAGTATTTCATTGCTACAAATATGGATTATTGAAAAAAAATAAGACATGTATTGGGATATTTCTCTTCAACTCTACAAAAATGTATTATTTTTTTGACACT